ATCTGGGAAGTTTTGTGTGGGTTGTTGTTTATGTTTTTGTTTGGTTTTAGTTTGGGTCATGTTTAGGGGTTGGTTTTGCAATTTTTAATTAAGTGATGAATAAAATTGTTAATTTATGTTGTTGGGGCGTTTTAGGGGAAAGGCGCAGGTTTGTAAGCTGCGCGGGCGGGCTCGAATGAATGTTTGGAAATTGTAGGGAGATATAGTTAATTATTTTATGAAAGTGAATGAAAAATAACAAACAAAAAATAATAGATGAACAGATTGGAGTTTTAAGTGTAAATTCCTAGAAGTTGGAAATAAGATGAATATGTCTGTCGGTCATTACACCCTCGTCTGCTCGAGAGGTAGCTAGTGGAGTCTTCGTGAATGGGGCTAAAGTGCATCAGTGTCAAGTTTGAGACCGGCTTATCCGCCAAACCATGACATTCGGGACATTACGGGCAATCAAGCCGCTCGCCGATCACGAGATGGACATGTCAAGAGGAAGATATCACCTGCTACGCACTTTGAAGGGCTTATTGAAGACTCCCCTAAAAGAAAAGAAGAGTAGAAGAGGTCAATGCCGCGATAACGAGATTGAGGGGGGAATATGATGACCAACCACTTGTATCTGTGAAGAGCGAGTAGGGAGGTATGGGGGAGTTCATGGCCCTGAAATAGGAACCAGAGGCGCAAAAGAGCAAGTTGTGCTAGGGTGTAGGGGGGAAGTATGGCCTTGAAGCCAATAACCTAGGGTAGCATCGACGTTGAGTAGCTCGGTTCTCGTGAGAAACACGATTAATAGATAACCCAGTTCTCTGGCTTGTGGGTGCTTGAATGTTGTAGGTCGAGGGTTTTACCTAGGAGGTGGGCGAATTTTATGACCTTGAGCATGCAAAGGAGTACTGTGACCTTTTCTCGTTTACGGGGGGAGGGTTATGCATAAGGGTGCCAAGTTTAGTCTTGGGTAATGTTTGCGTGTTATGAGGTAGGATCATTTGGGCTTACTGTACCTTAAGTAGAAATGTACTCGGAGGGTTGTATGTTGTTTTGGGAGTGTTGTGGGCTCTTATATTTGGGATATGTTTGGACTAGCATTACTTGTTATGTAAGTTATCCTACATTACATTAGTGTCTGATGGGGTTAAGAATGTAATGCGAAGGTATGCATAGCCTATTACGCACGAATAAAACATGCGGGGGGGGTTGGGGGGGGGAGGGTAAAGTGAGGGATGTGGACTAGAATGGTTGGTTCCTGTAGTTAAATTTGGTAACAACGGCTTTTCAGGCCGTGGATCTCGGAGAAAGGCCGAGCGGGAATTTATGATAAATTTTGTTTTATTTTTAGGTATCTGTTTCGTTTTGGGAAGTTTAGCAGTGGCGTCTAACCCGTCTCCTTATTATGGGGTTGTGGGGTTAGTTGTAGCGTCTATTGCTGGGTGTGGGTGATTGGTAAGTTTGGGGGTTTCTTTTGTATCTCTGGTATTGGTTATGGTGTATTTGGGTGGGATGTTGGTAGTGTTTGTGTATTCAGTGTCACTGGCAGCGGATGCACATCCAAAGGCTTGGGGTAATTGAGGGGTTATTGGTTATGGGTTTGGAATGGGGTTGGTCCTTATAGTGGGAGTTATTGTAGGGGGGATGTCTGATCTGGTATATGAGGAAGGAACTGTGAATAATACGGGTCTGTTATTCACTCGCGTAGATTTTGATGGAGTGGCTTTATTTTATTCACAGGGGGCGGGGCTGTTTTTAATTGGGGGGTGAGGACTGTTGTTGACTTTGTTTGTGGTATTGGAACTTATTCGGGGTCTATCTCGGGGGGCTATTCGGGCAGTTTAGGGGCGGGGTTGTCAGAGAGTAGTTTAGTTGAAAATGCCAGCTTTGGGAGTTGGTGATGAAGGTTCGATTCCTTTCTTTCTGATGTTGGTTGAACTCTAAGAAGAGGTGTAGTCTTCAATCTTTGGCTTACAAGACCAATGTTTTCATAAACTATTAGAGTTGATTAGAGGTTTAGGAGTTTATTTTCTAGGATTGATACAAGGGGAAATAGAACTAAAATGATTGTAAAGTACGAGAGTGAGGCTAGTTGTCCGATGATGATAAATGGGTGTTCTACTGGTTGGCTGCCTACTCACGTTAGGATGAGGAGGTTAGCGACTAGGGTTCAGAATAAGATTTGTGATAGAGGTCGGAAGGTTATTGAACGTTGTTTGGATTTATGAAGTAGGGGTAGTAGGAATAGGACTAGGACAGATGCGGCTAAGGCTAAGACTCCTCCTAGTTTGTTAGGGATGGATCGAAGAATGGCATATGCGAATAAGAAATATCATTCGGGTTTAATGTGGGGTGGTGTGACTAGGGGATTGGCTGGTGTAAAGTTTTCTGGGTCCCCTAGAAGGTTTGGAGAGAATAATGCTAGGGCGGTGAGTGGTAGGAGCATAAGCACAAATCCCAGGATGTCTTTTGTTGAGTAGTAAGGGTGGAATGGAATTTTGTCACAGTCTGAGGGAATTCCTAGTGGGTTGTTTGATCCTGTTTCATGTAGGAAGGTTAGGTGGACTAGTGTTAGGCCTGCGATGACGAAGGGTAGGAGGAAATGGAGTGCGAAGAATCGGGTGAGTGTTGGGTTGTCTACTGAGAATCCTCCTCAAGCCCATTCTACTAGTGTTTGTCCAATGTATGGGATTGCTGAAAATAGGTTTGTAATCACTGTAGCTCCTCAGAAAGATATTTGTCCTCATGGTAGGACATAACCTACGAAAGCAGTTGCTATGAGGGCTAGTAGGAGGAGCACTCCAACGTTTCAGGTTTCTTTGTTCAGGTATGAGCCGTAGTAAAAGCCCCGGCCGATGTGAAAATAGATGCAGATGAAAAAGAAGGAAGCTCCGTTTGCATGAAGGTTTCGAATTAATCAGCCAAATTGGACATTTCGGCATATGTGGGCTACGGAGGAGAAGGCTAGAGTAGTGTCTGCTGTATAATGTATGGCTAGAAGAAGACCTGTAATAATCTGCGTAATTAGGCAGACTCCTAGTAGGGATCCGAAGTTCCATCATGATGAGATATTTGATGGGGTTGGAAGGTCGATCAGAGAATCGTTGATGATTTTTAGTAGAGGATGGTTTTTACGTAGGTTAGGGGCCATTAGTTTGTTCTGTATGTGGAGATTAGGATGATGAGGATGGATAGGGCGAATGAGCTGAGGTAAGCTTTAATTATGCCTGAGTGCAGAATGGTGGCGGTTTTAGCTGCTATTAGTTGGGTGCTGGCTAGTCCTTCTGGTCCTAGTAGTTTATATCAGGATAGGTCTACTAGGTGAGAGGCAATGTTTTGTCCTCCGTTTATTAGTTTTGTGGTGTTAAAGCGGTGAGTTAGAGGGTTAAAGTAACCTAATGATATAGAGAAATTAGATAGTGGGTTTTGCTTAGGTTGGATTGGTATTTGGGATATTTTTGAGATTTCTAGGGCTAATACAATTCCTAGGGCTGTAACTGTTAAAGCCGTAATTTTAATGGATAGAGGTATGGTTATGGGTGGAGTTTTTGTGGGCAGGATGAAGGAGGTAATAAAGAATCCGGCTGTGATGCTGCCTAGGGCTAGGCGTGTAATTGGAGAAGTTACTGCAGGGTTGTTTTCATTGATTGGGGATAGGGATTGAATTCGAACGAATCCTGTTTGTACTATGAGTGTTATGCGAGTGGTGTACACTGCAGTGAATGATGTGGCTAGGAGGGTTAGTAGGAGAGCTCATGTGTTTAGGTAGGATGTGCTTAAGCTTTCGATAATTTGGTCTTTGGAATAAAATCCTGCTAGGAATGGTGTTCCTATTAGGGCAAGATTGCCGATGGTGAGACATGAAGTGGTTGTTGGTAGTATTTTTTGTAGGCCTCCTATTTTTCGGATGTCCTGTTCTCCGTTTAAGCTGTGGATGATAGAGCCTGAACAGAGAAAAAGCATGGCTTTAAAGAAGGCGTGGGTTGAGATGTGTAGGAAAGCTAGTTGGGGTAGGTTTAACCCAATTGTGACTATTATTAGGCCTAATTGGCTGGATGTGGAGAAGGCGATGATTTTTTTGATGTCGTTCTGAGTGAGAGCACATGTGGCTGCAAATAGTGTGGAGAGAGCTCCTAGGCAGAGACAAAGGGTTAGAATGGTCTGGTTATTATTGAATAGTGGGTGAGTTCGGATAAGTAGGAAGATACCTGCTACGACTATTGTGCTGGAGTGGAGTAAGGCCGATACAGGAGTTGGTCCTTCCATGGCAGCTGGAAGTCATGGGTGTAGGCCAAATTGAGCAGACTTTCCCGTTGCTGCTAACACTAATCCCAGGAGGGGCAGTGTGGGGATTTGGGGCATAGAGGAGAACTGTTGTAGTTCTCAGGTGTTTATGGTGGAGGCTAGTCATGCTATACATAGGATAAGGCCAATATCCCCAATTCGATTGTAGAGGACAGCTTGTAGGGCGGCGGTGTTAGCTTCTGCTCGTCCGTGTCATCAGCTGATTAGGAGGAAGGATATGATTCCTACTCCTTCTCAGCCAATGAAAAGGATGAATAGATTGTTAGCAATAATTAGGATGAGTATGGCGATTAGGAAGAATAGAAGATAAGTGAAGAATTTTGTAATATAAGGATCTGAAGCTATGTATCATGTTGCAAATTGGAGGATGGATCACGACACAAATAGGGCAATTGGAAAGAATGTTAGGGAATAGAAATCTATTTTTAGGCTAATTGGGATTTTGAAGTTTGTGATGAATTTTCATTCTCATAGTGAAGTTAAGCTTTCTATTCCTGAGTACAGGTAAATAGTTATTGGGGCTAGACTGATTAGGAAAGAGGTTTTAACAGTGTTTGTGATGATGATTGGTGTATTTTTTAAGCTATTCAGGAGAAGTGGGAAGATGATGGGTGTGGAAAGGATGGCTAGTGTTGTGAGTATAAGTGTGTTTAGGACTAGTGGTAGGTCCATTACTTTCACCTGGATTTGCACCAAGATTGATGGTTCCTAAGACCACTGGATTGCTATTATCCTTTGAAAGTAAGGGGGCTGAGGTTTTATGCTCAGATGCAAGAATTAGCAGTTCTTGTTGGTTAGACCTCCCCCTCGGCAGGTAAGAAGATTTTAACTTCTGTTTTTAGAGTCACGGTCTAATGTTTTGGTTAAAACTATACTTGCATATGGGGACTCCGGAAATGAGTTCGGGTTTAAAGATGAGGAGGATTATTGGAATTATATGTAGGGTTATGAGGAGGTGTTCTCGTGTAGAGGAGTTTTGAATTGAAGTGATATGGGATGGTAGGGGCCCTCGTTGTGTCATTGTTAATATATACAGGGTGTAGGAAGCTGTGAGTAGGATTGCGATCCCTGTAAGGATAATTGTGAAGGAGGATCAGTTGAATAGGGCGATTATAATGGTTAGTTCTGCTATAAGGTTAATTGTTGGTGGGAGTGCCATGTTTATTAGGTTGGCTAATAGTCATCAGATGGCTATAAGTGGTAAGAGGGATTGGAGGCCTCGTGTCAGTAGGAGAATTCGGCTGTGAGTTCGTTCGTAGTTGGTATTAGCTAAGCAGAATAGTATGGAAGAGGTTAGTCCATGCGAAATTATTAGGATTATTGCTCCTGAGAATGCTCATTGAGTTTGGATTATGGTTGCTGCTACGACTAGGCCTATGTGGCTGACAGAGGAGTAGGCGATTAAAGATTTAAGGTCGATTTGACGTAGGCAAATGGCGCTGGTTATTAATGCACCTCATAATGCTAGGGTGATGAATGGGTAGTGAAGGTTACTTGATGATGGGTTGATGAGGATTGTAATGCGCATGATGCCATATCCTCCTAGTTTTAGGAGAAGGGCAGCTAGTAGTATGGAACCAGCGATTGGGGCTTCTACGTGGGCTTTTGGGAGTCATAGGTGAAGGCCATAGAGGGGGGCTTTTACCATGAAGGCTAGTAGTAGGGCCAGGCTGGATATTAGGCCTGTTCAAGATAGGGTTACTGTGGAATGAGAGAGTTTGAGTATTGGAAGATATAGAGTTCCAATTTGGTTTTGTAGGTTGAGGATAGCAATTAGAAGGGGAAGAGAACTGGCTAGGGTATAAAATAGGAGGTAGATACCAGCGTTTAGTCGTTCTGGTTGATTTCCTCATCGTGTGATTAGGATCAAGGTTGGGATCAGGGTGGCTTCGAATGCAATGTAGAATAGTATAAGTTCTGAAGCTGAAAATGCCAAGAGGATGAATGGTTGGACTAGGACTATTGTTATGATAAAGATCCGTTTTCGAATAGTGGGCTCATGTTCTAGGTGGTTTTGGCTTGCTATGATCATGAGGGGGAGGAGTCAGCACGATAAGACTAGTAGGGGAGATGAGATTTGGTCAATGGAGGTTCAAGGAGTTAGGCCTTTGTTGGGATAGTATGTTGGTACTAATCATTGGAGGCTTAGTGTAGCGATCAGTAGGCTATGAGTGGTGGTGTTTGTTCATAGGTGTTTGTGGGGGGATAGTAAGGTCAGGGGGAGGAGTATTAGGGTTGGAAGGATAATTTTTAGCATTGTAGGAGGTTGAAGTTTTGTAGGTGGTCGGAACCATGTGTTCGAGTGGAGGCGACTAGTAATGCTAGTCCTGTGCCTGCTTCACAAGCAGAGAATGTTAGTATTAGAATGGGTAGGATTGTAGAGGATGTAGCTTGTATGTGAATGGGTCATATGGTTAGGGCTACGTATATGGATAGTATTATACTTTCTAGGCATAGTAGAGCAGAGATTAAGTGGGTTCGGTGGAAGGCTAGGCCTAGGCTGCTTAAGGTAAAGGCTGAGTAGAAGCTTAGGTGTAAGATAGACATGGGGAAAGTTATAGGGTTTGACTATAATCTGTTGAGTCGAAATCAACTGTCTTGGTTAGACTAACTTTCCGTTATTCCGCTCATTCTAGTCCTCCTTGGGTTCACTCGTATACTAGGCCTAAAGTGAGGACGAGGATGAGGATGGACGCTCATATTAGGGTGTCAGTGGGGTGGTATAGTTGAATAGCTCATGGGAGTGGGAGAAGTAGGGCGATTTCTAAGTCGAACAGTAAGAATAGAATGGCTACTAGGAAGAATCGGATTGAGAAGGGCAGTCGGGCAGATCCTAGGGGGTCAAAACCACATTCGTATGGGGATAGTTTTTCTGAGTCCGGGTTTGTCTGGGCAAGTCAAAAGTTTAATGCGGTTAGGATAAGACTTAGGGTAAGAGATATAGCAATTATGACTAGGATTATGTTTATTACTCTTCTCTGGGTTTAAACCAGATTTTAAGGATTGGAAGTCGATTGTAATTAGTATACTAGAAGAGTAGGAACCTCATCAGTAGATAGATACGTAGAGGAATAATCATACGACATCTACAAAGTGTCAGTATCATGCTGCTGCTTCAAATCCGAAATGGTGTTTTGGTGTGAAATGGTATTTGATTAAGCGTAGAAGGCAAACTAGGAGGAAAGTAGAGCCGATGATTACGTGGAGACCGTGGAATCCTGTGGATACGAAGAAGGTGGAGCCATAGATTCCGTCGGCAATGGAGAATGGGGCTTCGTAGTATTCTATAGCTTGTAGAGCAGTGAAGTAGAATCCTAGTAGGACTGTTAGGGTTAGAGCATGAATTGCTTGTTTTCGGTTAGCTTCTGTAATGCTGTGGTGGGCTCATGTAACGGTAACACCTGATGCTAGAAGAATGGCTGTGTTTAGCAGGGGAACGTCCATTGGGTTGAGGGGTTTGATTCCTACTGGTGGTCATTGTCCTCCTAGTTCTGGGGTGGGGGCTAGGCTAGAGTGAAAGAATGCTCAAAAGAATCCTAAGAAGAAGAATGCTTCTGATGTGATGAAAAGTACTATTCCATATCGCAGACCTTTTTGTACTGCAGGGGTGTGATGTCCTTGGAATGTGCTCTCTCGTACGATATCACGTCATCATTGGGCTATGACTAGGGCGGTAGAGGTTAAGCCAATGATTAAGAGTTGTGGGGAGTTGTAATGGAATCATATGGTTAGGCCAGAAGTAGTTAAAAGGGCGGCGGCTGCTCCTAAAATAGGTCATGGGCTGGGGTCTACTATGTGATAAGAGTGTGCTTGGTGAGCCATTAGGTTGATTAAATGTTTTCTTGTAAGTATAGGCTTAGAAGTAGGACGAACACATAAGCTTGGATTATGGCTACTGCTACTTCTAGGATGGTTAGTAGGAAAAGAACTATAAGGGTTAGGAGAGAGACTACTGGTATTGTTGAAAATAGGGCAGTTGTGGCTGTAGAGATGAGTTGAATAAGTAGATGGCCTGCTGTTAAGTTTGCTGTTAGTCGGACTCCTAGGGCTAGTGGGCGGATGAGGAGACTGGTGGTTTCGATTAAGATGAGGGCTGGGATTAGTGGTGTTGGGGTGCCTTCTGGTAGAAGGTGGCCTAGTGAGGCTGAGGGTTGGTTTCGCAATCCTGTTAGTAGCGTTGCAAGTCATAGGGGGAAAGCTAGGGCAAGGTTTATTGAAAGTTGAGTGGTTGGGGTGAATGTATATGGTAGTAGTCCTAGCAGGTTAATAAGTAAGAGAAAGATTATTAAAGATGTGAGGATTAAAGCTCATTTGTGTCCTTTCTTGTTTAGTGGTATTATTAATTGTTTTGTGATGAGGTTAATAGTTCATAATTGTAGGGTAGAGAGTCGGTTTGTGATTCATCGGTTGCCTGGGGAAGGGAGTAGTAGAGCTGGAAATGCTATTGAGATCAGGATCAGGGGGATGCCTAAGAGTGATGGGCTGGAAAATTGGTCGAAGAAGCTTAAGTTCATGGTCAGGTTCAAGGGGTGGTGTTTGGGGTGGTTGGTGCTTTACTGATGGGTGGGTTGGTGGATATGAATGCTAAAAGTTTAGGTTGAATGATTATGGTGTATGTAAATCATGAAGTTACTATGATAAAAAATCAGGGGTTTGGGTTTAACTGGGGCATATCATTAAGGAGGAGGTTTATCCTCTTTCTCTAGCTTAAAAGGCTAGTGCTGTTGCATAGCTTCTTAATGATTAGGATGATAGTAGGGAAGATCAGTTTTCAAAGTTGGCAAGTGGAACTGATTCCACTACAATTGGTATAAAGCTGTGGTTAGCTCCGCAAATTTCTGAGCATTGGCCGTAGAATACTCCGGGTCGTGAAGCAACGAATGAGGTTTGGTTAAGGCGTCCTGGGATTGCGTCGGTTTTTACTCCTAGGCTTGGTACAGCTCATGAGTGGAGGACGTCGTCCGCAGTGACGATTACTCGAACTGAAGATTCTATTGGGACGATTGCACGATGGTCTACTTCTAGTAGTCGAAAATGTCCGAGGGGGAGATCTGCTGTTGGTGTCATGTAAGAGTCAAATGTGAGGTCTTTAAAATCAGTGTATTCGTAGGTTCAGTATCATTGATGGCCGATAGCTTTTATAGTCAGATCGGGCTCGTTGATTTCGTCTATTATGTAGAGAATTTGTAGGGATGGTAGAGCAAGCATGATTAGGACGATGGCAGGTAGAATGGTTCATACTAGTTCAATTTCCTGTGCATCGACTGTGCTTGATGATAGTTTTTCTGTAAGTATCAGGGTTAGGAGATAAAGGACCAAACTGCAAATAGCTAGGGCGACTATTAAAGCATGGTCGTGGAATTTTACAAGTTCTTCTATGATGGGTGAGGATGCGTCTTGGAAACCTAGTTGTGAGTGGTTGGCCATGTTTGAGTGTTGGGACGTACAGGGGTTCCACCTGTAATTTAGTCTTGACAAGGCTATGTAATTTTTTACTAACGTCCCTGGATGAGAAAGAAGCATAAGTGGATTATATGCGGTTGGCTTGAAACCAACATATGGGGGTTCGACTCCTTCCTTTCTTGTGTTTGGACAAAGGCAGGTTCTTCGAAGGTGTGATAGGGAGGTGGGCAACCGTGAATTCATTCGACGTTTGTGCTTGTTAGCTCTGGTTGGAAGGCTTTGCGTTTAGATGCAAAGGCTTCTCAGATGATAAATACTAGTATAATTACAGCTGTTAAGGAGATGAGTGAGCCAACTGAGGAAATGGCATTTCACATTGTGTAGGCGTCTGGGTAGTCCGAGTATCGTCGTGGTATTCCGGCTAATCCTAGGAAATGTTGAGGGAAGAAAGTAAGGTTTACTCCTACGAATATAACTCCGAATTGGGTTTTAGCTCATGTGGAGTGAAGGGTGTATCCTGTGAATAATGGGAATCAGTGTGTAAATCCTGCCAGAATGGCGAATACTGCTCCTATGGATAGTACGTAGTGGAAATGTGCTACTACATAGTAAGTGTCGTGTAGAGCGATGTCTAGGGAGGAGTTGGCTAACACGATTCCTGTGAGTCCGCCAATAGTAAATAGGAAGATGAAGCCTAGAGCTCATAGTATGGGTGGGTCTCATTTGATTGTTCCTCCATGTAGTGTTGCTAGTCAGCTGAATACTTTGATTCCGGTTGGGATAGCAATGATTATAGTAGCGGATGTGAAGTAGGCTCGAGTATCTACGTCCATTCCTACTGTAAATATATGGTGGGCTCAGACGATAAAGCCTAGGAACCCAATGGATAGTATAGCTCAGACTATTCCTATGTATCCAAATGGTTCTTTTTTACCCGCGTAGTAAGCTACGACATGGGAGATGATTCCGAATCCTGGTAGGATAAGGATGTACACTTCTGGATGTCCGAAGAATCAAAATAGATGTTGGTAGAGGACTGGGTCTCCTCCTCCTGCTGGGTCGAAGAAGGTAGTGTTTAGGTTACGGTCTGTGAGGAGTATTGTAATGCCAGCAGCTAGGACTGGGAGTGAGAGGAGTAGTAGGACTGCAGTAATAAGTACGGATCAGACGAATAGTGGGGTCTGGTATTGTGAAAGAGCAGGTGGTTTTATGTTAATTGCTGTTGTGATAAAGTTGATTGCCCCTAGGATTGATGAAATACCTGCTAGATGTAGGGAGAAGATAGCTAGGTCGACTGATGCTCCGGCATGGGCTAGGTTACCGGCTAGGGGAGGATATACGGTTCATCCTGTTCCTGCTCCTGCTTCAACGGTGGAGGAGGCTAAGAGTAGGAGGAAAGAGGGGGGTAAAAGTCAGAAACTTATATTGTTTATTCGTGGGAATGCTATGTCTGGGGCGCCGATTATTAATGGGACCAGTCAGTTTCCAAACCCTCCGATTATAATTGGTATAACTATGAAGAAAATTATGACGAAAGCATGGGCGGTTACTACTACGTTGTAAATTTGGTCGTCTCCTAAAAGAGCGCCTGGTTGTCCAAGTTCTGCTCGAATGAGGAGGCTTAGTGCAGTGCCTACTATTCCGGCTCATGCACCGAAGATTAGGTAGAGGGTTCCGATATCTTTGTGGTTGGTTGAGAATAATCATCGGTTAACGAATGTCATAGGTAAGATGGCTGAGTGTATAAGCGTTAGGCTGTAGTCCTTTTTACAGAGGTTTAATTCCTCTTCTTATCGGCTCTGTAGTGAAATTCATAGTGAGTTGCAAGCTCATTGATGTACACTAATTGTGTGCCGGGGTCTGTTAGATAGAAGCCTGTTGGTTTGGGCATATAGCTGTTAACTATAGGGTCATGGGATCGAAGCCCATCTGTCTAGGTGCGGGTAAGGTCCTGGCTTAATTAAAGCATCTGAGTTGCATTCAGGGGATGTAGGATAGAGTCCTGCGGATCTTAACAGAAACTAAGAGGGTTTAACTCTTGTTTAAGGCTTTGAAGGCCTTCGGTTTTAGTAATCCTAAGTTTCTTAGACGATAGTGGTGATTATAGGTGAGATCGGGAGGAGGATGATGGATAGGGTAATTAGGATGGCAACTAGTGTGTTAACTGAGTTACCGGTATGTCATTGTTTTATATGGTTTATAGTATGTGGAGGGAGTGTAATTGTTGCGCAGTATGCAAGTCGGAGATAGAAGAACAATCCTAGAAGGGAAAGAAGGGAGATAGCTGTAGCTGTCGGGGCTATCTCTTGTTTGGTTAGTTCTTGGATGATAAGTCACTTTGGAAGGAATCCTGTTAGGGGAGGGAGGCCTGCTAGGGATAGTAGTGTTAGTATGAGTATAGCGCTTAGTGAGGGAGCTTTAGTTCATGCGGTTATTAATGTTGAGAGTTTCAGTACTTTTATTGAGTTGAGGGTGAGGAATACAGCTGCGGTTATTAGGGTGTATAAGTAAAAGTTTAGTAGGGTTAGTTTTGGGTTGTAGATGATGATGATGGTTATTCAGCCTAGGTGTGAAATAGAGGAGAAGGCCATGATTTTTCGTAGTTGTGTTTGGTTTAATCCTATTCATCCTCCTAGTGCTGCGGATAAGATAGCTATAGTGGTTAGTAGTGTAGGGTTTAGTGAGTGGGATGTTATGTATAGTAGGGTGATTGGTGGTAGTTTTATTATTGTGGATAGGAGTAGACCGGTAATTATTGGAGATCCTTGTAACACTTCTGGGAATCAAAAGTGGAATGGGACTAGTCCAAGTTTGATGGAGATTGCTGCAGTAAGAATTAAAGATGCTGTTGGGTGGGTCAGTTGAGTAATATCTCACTGTCCGGTGTGTCATGCATTGGTTGTGCTGGAAAATAGGATTAGGGCTGAAGCAGCTGATTGTACTAGAAAGTATTTAGTTGCAGCCTCAATAGCTCGAGGGTGATGGGGTTTTGAGATTAGGGGTAGAATGGCCAGTGTGTTGATCTCTAAGCCGGTTCAGGCTACAACTCAGTGGTTACTTGAAATTGCAATGGTTGTTCCTAGAAGCAGGCTAGTGATGAAGATTAGCGTTGCTTGTGGATTCATTAACAGGGGAAGGGGTTGAACCATCATTTTCGGGGTATGGGCCCGATAGCTTGTTTAGCTTACCCTGTTAGGAAATAATATAAAGGAAGTATGGAGGGTTTTGATCCCTTTTGTACAGGTTCGATTCCTGTTTTTCTAAGATGGTAGGAAATGAGAGGGCTGGTTTACCTCTATGTTCACTTTATCATAGTGACCCTTTGGTATTCAGGCACATTTCCTTAATTCTTCTTAGGTAGGGGGGTAGTCCTGCATAGCAAATTGGCATGCTAATGTGTCATAAACATAGGGCCAGTGTTAGTGGTAGGAAATTTTTTCATAGTAGGTGTATTAGTTGGTCGTATCGAAATCGTGGGTATGAAGCACGAACTCATAGGAATCCTGCGGATAGTAGTAGTACTTTTGTGGCTAGTACTACAGGAAAAAGTTCTTTAGGGAGATTGAGTATACTAGGGTTGAAGAATAGGATGACGGTTAGTGTGTTTATTAGTATAATGTTAGCGTATTCTGCTAAAAAGAACAGGGCGAAGGGTCCTGCTGCGTATTCTACGTTAAATCCTGATACTAGTTCGGATTCTCCTTCTGTTAGGTCGAATGGGGCTCGGTTTGTTTCGGCAAGTGTAGAGACATATCATATTATGGCTAGTGGTCAGCAGGCGAAAATAAGGTAGAGGGGTTCTTGGGTAACTGCTAGGGTGTCAAGGGTGTAATTTCCGCTTAAGACGATAACGGATAGAAGGATGATAGCCAGGGTTACTTCATATGAGATTGTTTGGGCTACTGCTCGTAGTGCTCCAATTAAAGCGTATTTTGAGTTGGAGGCTCATCCTGATCATAGGATTGAGTATACTGCTAAGCTTGATATAGCTAGTAGGAATAGTAGGCCTAAGTTAAGGTCTGCAAGGGAGAATGGGATAGGGAGTGGAGTTCAGATCGAGATTGCTAGCAAGAGGGCTAGTATAGGAGTTAGGGTGAATAGGATTGGAGAGGATGTGGAGGGACGAATAGGTTCTTTAATGAACAGTTTTACTCCATCTGCTAATGGTTGAAGAAGGCCAAATGGACCAACAATATTTGGGCCTTTCCGACCTTGTATGTAGCTTAGGATTTTTCGTTCTACTAGTGTTAGGAAAGCTACTGCGATAAGAATTGGAAGGGCGTAGGAGAGGGCTATAATAAGGTTAGATAATATAGGGTAATTGGTCATTGGTGTGGGTTGGTTGTAAAGCTAGGGAGAGGATTTGAACCTCTGAATTAAAGGACTTAAGCCTTTTGCATTTGCCGAGCTCTGCCACGCTAGCTGGTCCTTTTCTAGGATGTGGTTGTAGTGTGATAGCCTTTTGTAATTTAGTTGTATTCATTACTTAAGGCGAAGGCTTGCTTGTGGTATTGGCCTTGCTTTTCCTATCCTTTCGTACTGGGAAGAGCTCATCATAGATAGAAACCGACCTGGATTGCTCCGGTCTGAACTCAGATCACGTAGGACTGTTAATCGTTGAACAAACGAACCCTTAGTAGCGGCTGCACCACTAGGATGTCCTGATCCAACATCGAGGTCGTAAACCTCCTCGTCGATACGGACTCTCGGAGGAGATTGCGCTGTTATCCCTGGGGTAGCTTGGTCCATTAATCAATTATATTGGGTCTGGGTGCTATTAGCACGTTGAGAGGTCGCTCTTAGTCTGGAGTTATGGTCCAGTTTTTGGAGGATTTGTTTTTCTCCAAGGTCGCCCCAACCGAAAAATACGGGCCAGTGTCCATGGAGGTGAGTGTGCCCTGATGGGTGTGAATGTTTTTTGGAGTGGCCGTTGATTTTGAAGTTCCACAGGGTCTTCTCGTCTTATGTGTTTATTCCTGCTTTTGCACAGGAAGATCAATTTCACTGATTGCCTGTAAGAGACAGTTAAGACCTCGTTTAGCCATTCATACAAGTCCCGATTTATGGGACAATTGATTGCGCTACCTTTGCACGGTTAGGATACCGCGGCCGTTTAACACTAGGTCACCGGGCAGGCATCACCTTCAATACTTGTTTGGTTTGCTGAAGGCTATGTTTTTGGTAAACAGTCGGGCCTTGACGGGTTTGCCTAGTTCCTTTTACAGGTTTTAATCTTTCTTAATGGACGCTCCTCTGTCGGGTTAACAAAATAGGTAATACTCTGCTTGTTGAATTTGTCGTATTTTGGTGGTTTGTTAATAATGTATGGATGTAAGCTTGCGTCGAAGAGGGAGAGACCCTAGTTACTCATTCTAGCATTAATTCTCCTATTGTAATATAGGTTAGCCTGTTAATGAGGAGGGAGTCATAAGGTTCATATATTTTTTGGTATAGAGCTTTAACGCACTCTTTATTGATGGCTGCTTGAGGGCCCACAATAAGTTTATGTTGATTTGTTATTTATCCGCTCGTAGAGATTGTATTCTTTTTTAAAGGAGCTGTACCCCCTTTAAATAGCCCTTAATTCGCTTCATTAGGGTTTTTGAGTTTCCTTGGAGGAGAATTAAGAGTGAACTAAGATTCGTTTCACAGGCAACCAGCTATCACCCAGCTCGATTGGCTTTTCACCTCTACTAACGAGTCATCCCACTCTTTTGCAACAGAGACGGGTTCGTTCAATAGTAACTGCTCGTAAGTAGCTCGCTTGGGTTTCGGGGAGGCAAGCTTAAATTCATTTTGCTTGGTTTTTCTTGCTAGACCATAATGCAAAAGGTACAAGGGCTGATCTTTGCTGTTTATAGCTTGACTTGTTTTCATTATTATTTCATCTTTCCCTTACGGTACGTGATCTCTATCGCTCCAATGGTGTCTTTTCTATCGCCTATACTGGGACTGGTAAATGTTTTAGTTGGGTGGTTAGTAATAGCTTTGTTATTCCAGGTCAATGCAATTGGGCTAGAATTTGGCATCAAGACGATCTGGTTTGAACAGATATCTTTCAGGTGTAAGCTGAATGCTTTGTGTTAAAGCTACGTCTTGGTGGTCTAAGTGCACCTTCCGGTACACTTACCTTGTTACGACTTACCTCATCTTTAGCTTAGTAGCTTATTAGTTATGTGAATTTGATCGCTTGCGAGGAGGGTGACGGGCGGTATGTACGTGCTCCAGAGCCGTCTTAAAAAGGGCTCAATTGTCCCATTTTACTGCTAAATCCTCCTTCCAGGGACAGTTTCATGTCCCTTTGCCGTTATGTTCTATTCTAGAAAATGTAGCCCATTACTTCCATCTCATAGGCTATACCTTGACCTGTCGTACTAGCGTAGTTTGGCTATTGCGTCCACTGTTAGGCCTTCAGGGGGGGTGGGCTGGCGACGGCGGTATATAGGCTGATTTAGCAAGGGATGGTCAGGTATTATCGTGGATCATCGATTATAGAACAGGCTCCTCTAGGTGGGTTTGGAACACCGCCAAGTCCTTAGAGTTTCAAGCGTTTGTGCTCGTAGTTCTCGGGCGGATGCTAAGGTAATAGGAAGCATCAAGATTTAGGGCCAGGCATAGTGGGGTATCTAATCCCAGTTTGGGCCCTGGCTTTCGTGGCTTCAATTGATCGTTGGACTAAGATTTTCTTTAACGATAGAGGCCTTATGAGTATCTTGGGCTTGTGACGGCTCAGTTACTTTTTAATCTTAGTTATTTGGATAACATGCGACCACTCTTTACGCCGTTAATAATGTTAGTTTGGGTCTCCTGTATGACCGCGGTGGCTGGCACAGGATTTACCGACCCTGGATTTGCTATGACTAAGTCAAGTTTACACTCATTGCTTAATGTTAACTACTGCTGAGTACCCGTGGGGGTGTGGCAATTGCTAGGCGTCTTGGGCTACGATGGGGGTGTGCCTGATGCCCGCTCCTATCGACTTACGTGAAGGTACCTAGGGCATCTACACTGGATTGCGGATACTTGCATGTATATGTCTGGCAAGAACCAACAGTAAGGTTAGGACTAAGTCTTTTGTCCTCGGGTGTATTGAGCAACCATCTTGACATCTTCAGTGTCATGCTTTGCTATAAGCTACAGGGAC